GCAGAAATCAATGGATTCATATTAAGTTCCTCGCACCAAAAAAAAGAAATGGTTAATGATACAATCAACCGATGAATTATTACTTCATTATTCCATCACTTAAGATCTATCCGAAAAAAAAAAAAGAACTAAGAACTCTGAATTGAAATAATAATATTACTGAATCATCAGAGCTACTTCGATATCTCGTTTTTAGTTCCTATCCGTGGAGTCTTTGTAAATCGATACGGTTCCAGTTCTTCCATTTCTTTGTTCCGAACCATTCCATTCTTTCAATTCTTCGCTCTTTCTCTTCTATATGCATGCTTGACTTCATTTGTTTATTCATTCAATCCACAGTCACAGATAAAACGGAAGGGCTTGCATTGGAATCCGTCTAAATTCAGTGGGATGGGAAATAATATATATGGATAGCCCATATATAACTAGTGAATATCTAATATCACATATACATTGTTTCTTTAATAATGTAAACCATCCGTATCTTCTATTGAACCGGATTCTAGAATCATTCTTCGAAACATATACAGGGATTGGCTTAGAGCCCTTACATATACCCAGCTCGACCCCCCTTACTTTTTTTTAATTCTCTAATATCATACATTTTTTTTTTGCTCCTATTCTAGATCGTATATACCGGTATGAGTTGGGATAAGCTTTTTTTTTAAGACCATTTCGGAAGCTAGTCAATGATGACCCTCCATGGATTCACCTATATAAGCTGCGGCTAAAGTTGCAAAAATAAGAGCCTGAATCCCGCTTGTGAATAATCCAAGGAACATGACAGGTATAGGAACCACCGAAGGTACTAAAGAAACAAGAACAACAACTACTAATTCATCCGCTAATATATTCCCGAAAAGTCGAAAACTAAGTGATAGGGGTTTTGTGAAATCTTCTAGGATGTTAATTGGTAAAAGTATTGGAGTTGGTTGAATGTATTTACCGAAATAACCCAATCCTTTTTTGGTAAGACCCGCATAGAAATATGCCACTGACGTAGGTAAAGCTAAAGCAACAGTAGTATTTATATCATTCGTGGGTGCAGCTAACTCTCCATGCGGTAACTGTATGATTTTCCGGGGTAAAAGGGCACCTGACCAGTTAGAAACAAAAATAAATAGGAACATAGTTCCAATAAAGGGAACCCAAGGACCATATTCTTCTCCAATCTGAGTTTTGCTCAAGTCTCGAATGAATTCGAGGACATATTCGAAGAAATTCTGACCGTCGGTTGGAATGGTTTGTGGATTCCGAACAGCTATAGTGGCTGAACCTAATAAGATAGCAATTACAACCCAAGAAGTGATAAGTACTTGGGCATGGACTTGGAAACCCCCTATTTGCCAATAAAAATGTTGGCCTACTTCCACATCGGATATATCGTATAACACTTTTAGTGAGTTGATGGAACAGGGTAAAACATTCATATTGCCCTCTGACATAAATAGAACTTAAAAAGGAATTATTTTGATTCAGCCATCTCGTATCTCTTTCTCAACCCGTCTACTTTGAATCAATCGTATATTTCGGATCCCAAGTGATCACATAATATCCCCAGTGATTTTGATCTCTTTTTTGAGACTCAGGGATAGTAACCGATTCAATCAATTTATGGAGTTTCCAAAGTCATTGACTTATCCTATTATTAATCAACAATTTCTTATATAGCTAGAACCGCCCTCACAAATTGCGGATACTAATTTGTTAAGAATCAATCGGATTGAAGCTATAGCGTCATCGTTCGCGGGAATCGGAATATTTGCGAGATCCGGGTCACAATTTGTATCGATTAAACAAATTGTTGGAATCCCCAAAGTGAGACATTCTCGAAGAGCCGTATATTCTTCTTGCTGATCAACGATGATTACAATATCGGGTAACCCCGTCATATATTTGATCCCGCCCAGATAGGTTTGCAAGTGAGATAATTGCCTCTTCAACATTGCTACATCTCTTTTCGGGAGACAGTTGAGTTTCCCCGTATTTTGTTCCGATCTCAAGTTCCTGAACCTATGAAGTCTCATTTCTGTAGTGGACCAATTCGTTAACATACCACCGAGCCATTTTTTATTAACATAATGACACCGAGCCCTTATTGCAGCTGATGCTACTAAATTGGCTGCTTTATTTTTGGTACCAACTATTAAGAAGTGTTTTCCTATACTTGCTGCATCAAAAACTAAATCACAGGCTTCTGACAAAAAACGAGCAGTTCGAGTAAGATTTGTAATATGAATACCTTTACGCTTTGAAGAGATGTAAGGTGCCATTCTAGGATTCCATTTCCTAGTACCATGGCCAAAATGAACTCCTGCTTTCATCATCTCTTCAAAATTCATGTTCCAATATCTTCTTGTCATTTCTCCCCACATTTTCTCTCTTTTTTTTTTTTTTTTATTTAAGAGGTACCTGAAATAAATAATTGTTCCGACGGAACCTTCTACCGGAGATTGACCGTTAATACCCAGTCCAAGTCATTAATTCCTTTCTATTCGTT